AGAACCAGGGACTCAACTAACATTAAGAACTTTTCATACTGGCGGAGTATTCACGGGCGGTACTGCCGAACATGTACGAGCTCCCTTTAATGGAAAAATAAAATTCAATGAGGATTTGGTTCATCCCACACGTACCCGTCATGGACATCCCGCTTTTCTATGTTCTATAGACCTGTATGTAACTATTGAAAGTCAGGATATTATCCATAATGTAAATATTCCCCCCAAAAGTTTGATTTTAGTTCAAAATGATCAATACGTAAAATCAGAACAAGTGATTGCTGAGATTCGTGCCGGAACATCCACTTTAAATTTTAAAGAGAAGGTTCGAAAACATATTTATTCTGAATCAGAGGGAGAAATGCACTGGAGTACCGATGTCTACCATGCACCTGAATATACTTATGGTAATGTTCATCTATTACCAAAAACAAGTCATTTATGGATATTAGCAGTAGGTACGTGCAGATCCAGTATTGTCTGTTTTTCTCTCCACAAGGATCAAGATCAAATAAATGTTCATTCTTTTTCTCTCAAAGAAAGATATATCTCTGAACTATCAGTAACTAATGATCCAACGAGACATAAATTGTTTAGTTCGGATTCTTCTAGTAAAAAAAGGGGGGGGGCTCCTGATTATTCAAGACCTGATCGAAGCATATCCAATGGTCATTGGAATTTAAAATATCCTTCTATTCTCCACGAAAATTTTGATTTTTTGGCGAAGAGGCGAAGAAATAGATTGATCATTCCATTACAATATGATCAAGAGCGCGAGAAAGAACTAATACCCCGTTTTGGTGTTTCGATTGAAATACCCATAAATGGTATTTTACGTAGAAATAGTATTCTTGCTTATTTCGACGATCCCCGATACCGAAGAAACAGTTCAGGGATTACTAAATATGGGACTGTAGAGATCGATTCAATCGTCAAAAAAGAGGATTTGATTGAATATCGAGGAGCAAAAGAATTTAGTCCAAAATACCAAATGAAAGTAGATCGATTTTTTTTCATTCCCGAGGAAGCGCATGTCTTACCTGGATCTTCGTTGATAATGGTCCGGAACAATAGTATTATTGGAGTGGATACACCACTCACTTTAAATACAAGAAGCCGAGTAGGGGGATTGGTCCGAGTGGAGAGAAAAAAAAAAAGTATTGAACTAAAAATATTTTCTGGGGATATCCATTTTCCTGGAGAGACGGATAAGGTATCCAGGCACGGCGGCATTTTGATACCCCCGGGAACGGGAAAAATAAATTCTAAGGAATCCAAAAAATTGAAAAATTGGATCTATGTCCAACGGATCACACCTACTAAGAAAAAGTATTTTGTTTTGGTTCGACCCGTAGTCACATATGAAATAGCAGATGGGACCAATTTAGCAACATTTTTCCCCCAGGATCTTTTTCAGGAAGGGGATAATGTCCAACTTAGAGTTGTTAATTATATCATTTATGGAAATGGCAAGCCAATTCGAGGACTTTATCACACAAGCATTCAATTAGTTCGGACTTGCTTGGTATTGGATTGGAACCAAGAACAAAATGGTTCTATAGAGGGGGTTCGTGCTTCTTTTGTTGAAATAAGGACAAATGATCTAATTTGCGATTTCATAAGAATTGAGTTAGTCAAGTCCCCTATTTCGTATACCGGAAAAAGAAATTGTACGGTGGGTTCAGGATTGATTAACCATAATAGATTAGATTACACCAATATTAATCCTTTTTATGCCAAGGCAAAGATTCAATCACTTACCAAACATAAAGGAACTTGTGGTACGTTGTTGAATCAAAATAGGGAATGCCAATCTTTGAAAATTTTGTTATCATCCAACTATTCTCGAATTGGTCCATTCGATGGTTTGAAATATAACAATGTGACAAAAGAATCAATTAAAGCGGATCCTATAATTCCAATTAGGAATTCGTTAGGCCCCTTAGGTACAGTAGTACTCAAAATTGCGAATTTTTATTCATCTTGCCATTTAATAACTTATAATCAGATTTTGTTAAAGAAATATTTGTTACTTAACAAATTGAGTCAGACTTTCGAAGTACTTAAATATTTTTTAATAGATGAAAATAGGGGGATTTATAATCCCGATCCGTGCAGTAACATCATTTTTAATCCATTCGATTTAAATTGGCGTTTTCTCCACCACGATTTTTGTGATGAGACGTCCACAATTATTAGCCTTGGACAATTTTTTTGTGAAAATGTATGTCTATTCAAATACGGATCACAGAAAAAATCAGGTCAAGTTCTAATTGTTCATGTTGACTACTTAGTAATAAGATCAGTCAAGCCCTATTTGGCTACTCCAGGAGCAACGGTTCATGGTCATTATGGAGAAACCCTTCACGAGGGAGATACATTAGTTACATTTATATATGAAAAATCGAGATCTGGTGACATAACGCAAGGTCTTCCAAAAGTGGAACAAGTGTTAGAAGTGCGTTCGATTGATTCAATATCGATAAATCTCGAAAAGAGGGTTAAAGGTTGGAATGAACGTATATCAAGAATTCTTGGAATCCCTTGGGGATTCTTGATTAGCACGGAGCTAACCATCGCCCAAAGCCGTATCTCTTTGGTTAATAAGATCCAAAAGGTTTATAGATCTCAGGGGGTACAGATCCATAATAGACATATAGAGATTATTGTCCGTCAAGTAACATCAAAAGTGTTGGTTTCAGAAGATGGAATGTCTAATGTTTTTTCACCCGGAGAGCTAATCGGATTGTTGCGAGCGGAACGAGCAGGGCGTGTTTTGGATGAAGCGATCTGTTATCGAGCAATCTTATTGGGAATAACGAGGGCATCTCTTAATACTCAAAGTTTTATATCCGAAGCTAGTTTTCAAGAAACTGCTCGAGTTTTAGCAAAAGCTGCTCTACGAGGTCGTATTGATTGGTTGAAAGGCCTGAAAGAAAATGTTGTTCTAGGGGGAATTATACCTGTTGGTACCGGATTCCAAAAATTAGTGCATCATTCAAGGCAACACAAAAACACTCATTTGGAAATCAAAAAGAAAAATGTGTTTGAAGGAAAGATGAGAAATATCTTATTTCACCATAGAGAATTTTTGAGTTCTTGCGTCCCAAACAATTTTCATGAGACATCAGAACAATTATTGACACGATTTAATGATTCCTAAAAGGAGACTCGTTTTTTTATATTATAATTTCATTATCTGGTCCAATTTTCCTATTTGATTGATAATAAAGATCATAATGAATTAAAAGGAATTAATGGTTTGGATCGTGTATCAACGGTCAATCCTCGGTAGAAAGTTCCATCGGAACAATTATTTATTTCAGATACCTCGTCTCGTTGTTTAAAAAAAAAAACAACGAGCAAGTATGGGGAAAAATGACAAGAAGATATTGGAACATTAATTTGGAAGAAATGATGAAAGCAGGAGTTCATTTTGGTCATGGTACTAGGAAATGGAATCCTAGAATGGCACCTTTCATCTCCGCAAAACGTAAAGGTATTCATATTACAAATCTTACGAGAACCGCGCGTTTTTTATCAGAGGCCTGTGATTTAGTTTTTGATGCAGCAAGTAGAGGAAAACATTTTTTAATCGTTGGTACAAAAAATAAAGCAGCTGATTCAGTAGCATCCGCTGCAATAAAGGCTCGGTGCCATTATGTTAATAAAAAATGGCTTGGTGGTATGTTAACGAATTGGTCCACTACGAAAACGAGACTTCAAAAGTTCAGGGATTTAAGAGCCGAACAAAGGATGGGGAAACTCAACCGTCTCCCCAAAAGGGATGCAGCAATGTTGAAGAGACAATTATCCACCCTGCAAACATATCTGGGTGGGATCAAATATATGACAGGGTTACCCGATATTGTAATTATCGTTGATCAGCAAGAAGAATATACGGCTCTTCGAGAATGTGTCATTTTGGGGATTCCGACGATTTGTTTAATCGATACAAATTGTGACCCGGATCTCGCAGATATTTCGATTCCAGCCAACGATGACGCTATCGCCTCAATCCGATTGATTCTTAACAAATTAGTATCCGCAATTTGTGAAGGTCGTTCTAGTTCTAGTTATATAAGAAATCATTGATTATTAATAATAATAATAAGATATTAATAATAATAAGATTAAGATGGATAAGTCAATTACTTCGGGAATAATAAGATGGATAAGTCAATTACTTCGGGAAACTTCATAAATTTTATTTATTTGATCGGTTGCTATTCCTGGATTTCAAAAAAAAATAAATAAAAAAAAAAAGTACAAAGTACTCAGATTGGGGATATTATGTGATTACTTAGTATCCTAAATATACGATTAATGATTAAAGTGGGTCAGTTAAGAAAGAGGTGGTAGAATCAAAATAATTTTTTTTTGAAGTTCAATTTCTGTCAGAGGACAATATGAATGTTATACCATGTTCCATTAACACATTCAAAGGGCTGTATGATATATCAGGTGTAGAAGTAGGCCAACATTTATATTGGCAAATAGGAGGTTTACAAGTCCATGCCCAAGTACTTATCACTTCTTGGGTCGTAATTGCTATCTTATTAGGTTCAGTTACCATAGCTGTTCGGAATCCACAAACCATTCCGGCCGACGGTCAGAATTTCTTCGAATATATCCTTGAATTCATTCAGGACTTGAGTAAAACTCAGATTGGAGAAGAATATGGTCCTTGGGTTCCCTTTATTGGAACTATGTTCTTATTTATTTTTGTTTCTAACTGGTCAGGTGCTCTTTTACCTCGGAAAATCATACAGTTACCTCATGGGGAGTTAGCTGCGCCCACGAATGATATAAACACTACTGTTGCTTTAGCTTTACCCACGTCAGTGGCATATTTTTATGCGGGTCTTACAAAAAGGGGTTTGAGTTATTTTGGTAAATACATTCAACCAACTCCAATACTTTTACCAATTAACATCCTAGAAGATTTCACAAAACCTTTATCACTTAGTTTTCGACTTTTCGGAAATATACTGGCTGATGAATTAGTAGTTGTTGTTCTTGTTTCTTTAGTCCCTTCAGTAGTTCCTATACCCGTCATGTTCCTTGGATTATTCACAAGCGGCATTCAAGCTCTTATTTTTGCAACTTTAGCCGCGGCTTATATAGGTGAATCCATGGAGGGTCATCATTGACTAGCTTTCGAAATTTTTTTTTTCAACCTTATCCCAATTCATGTGGAGTTCAATTTAATATAATCGACTTGGCGAGAAATCATAATAGATAAAAATTTTATATATGGTATAGAGTCGTAGCAGGAAAGATGTACGATATTATTTAATTGTAAAAAAATCTTAGGAAAAAGAGATCATCCAGATCTTTTTCCTAAGATTTTGGCTTATTTATATTATACTTCTCCAATAAAATAAATTGATATTGTATTTATATTTTATTTGTTTTTGTTTTGTTATTTATATTTGATATTTGTTTAGTTAATTACAATATTACAACAATTTAAAATTTGAATAAGAATTGTTATCTTTTTACGACGTAAGACTAAAAAAAGCTAGTTTAGCTTAGGAAAATGAAACTGGACATATGTAATAAATAGTTATAAGTCTGTCCAGCCCCCCCATATGGTTCAAAAAAAGAATTCTAGAATCATATTCAATAGGCGGTTTACGTTATGGAAGAAACAAATGTATATGTGATATTAGAAATTCACTAGTTATAGTGAGGCTCTTTTATCTTATTCTTATCTTTTATCTTATTCTTATATAATATTTATTATTTATTTTTCATTTCACAGCTCACTGCACTTAGATGGGATTCCAATAGAAAGTACTTCCGCTTTGTCTGTGATTGGGGATTGAGCAAATAAACAGATGAACTCTGAACTCAAAGATTTAGAAGAATAAAGAATGAAGAATTGAATGAAAAATAAGTTTAGAATAAAGAAATGCAATGATTAGAATCATATGCATCTAGATTTACAAAAACTCCATCATGTATAAGAACTAAAAACAAGATTTTGAAGTATTTCTGTATTTCTGATGATTAATTGGTTGATTGTATCATTAACCATTTCTTTTTTTTTGTGTAAGGAGCTTAATTTACCATGAATCCACTGATTTCTGCCGCTTCTGTTATTGCTGCTGGATTGGCCGTAGGGCTTGCTTCTATTGGACCTGGGATCGGTCAAGGTACTGCTGCGGGTCAAGCTGTAGAAGGTATTGCGAGACAGCCAGAAGCAGAGGGTAAAATACGAGGTACTTTATTGCTAAGTCTGGCTTTTATGGAAGCTTTAACAATTTATGGACTGGTCGTGGCATTAGCACTTTTATTTGCGAATCCATTTGTTTAATTTTAGAAGAAAAGTACGTAATGTACTTTTTTTTTGACTTAGACTCGCCATTTGTTTTTTCGAATTATATCAACATTTCACTCTAACAATTACTTATTCGTTGGGAGAATACCTCCGGGAAGGACGGATTTTAGGATTAGTAATTAGCGGATCCTCTCGCTTTCTTCCTTCCCGTTTTTAGTTCTTAGTATAATGGAAACCTTTTTTTAGGATGCGTTGCAACGCAACAAACGAGGTATTTTGCAATTGGCATAATACCCAGGACCGAACCCAACCCAATTAAGTATCTTCTTGGAAACTGGAAACTTTAATTAGAATAAAATAAAAAATAAGATTTAATTAAAAAAATGAAAATAAATTAAATCAAATAAATTTATCTATTCCCAATAAAAAATCTCATAACATAAAAAAAGAAATCAACAAAAAAGGGGGGGCGAAGTGATACAAAAAGAACTCTGTTCTTTGTTAGTCCTATCTATAAGAGGAGAGTATATGAAAAGTGTAACCGATTCTTTTGTTTCCTTGGGCCACTGGCCATCCGCCGGGGGTTTTGGGTTTAATACCGATATTTTAGCAACAAATCCAATAAATCTAAGCGCAGTACTGGGTGTATTGATTTATTTTGGAAAGGGAGTGTGTGCGAGTTGTGTATTTCAAAAATAGGTTGGATCCGACCGGCTGCACTTTTTTTTTATTATTTATTTTTTTTTTTTATTTTTATTTTATAAATAAGGATAAAATAAATAGGATAAAAAATGTGCATGATCCCGACGAATTACTTCTGAATAAATTAAGTAATCATATGCAAGAACCATAGCATTTCGTAATTCATTGGTACATTGACTTTGATTCTCTATCAACCAATAATGTGGGACCATTAACATGGTTAAAGCTAAACTGTTTGAAGTCCAGGCACAACAAACATGGTACTCTTTCTACCACTATGTTAGTACTAAGATGGTTTAAAAATAAAAAATGCATAGTTGCTAATTTATCCGATATAGAACACTCATATCGATAAAATAATTTGAACCATTTCCTAAGGAAAAAGGCACCTCCTTTTTTATTCAATGCTGAATAGACAACCTATGTTATGTATAGAATGAGAATTTTTGAATTTGAATATTGAAGGAATATTGAATAAATAAAACTAACTAAAAGAAAACTAAATCGAAAAA